ATCGAACCAAGCCTCCGCTATTTCGGAATCCCCCTGTCGAATGGCCTGTTCTCCCCGGTCGAAATAGGCGGTTCAATTCCTTCCCTTAGAACCGTACTTGAGAGTTTCCTACCTCATACGGCTCGGCAGTCAATTCTTTTGGTGTCCCATTTTTTTATCCTACCATCATATACCCAATTATCCCAATTGAATGAGATTTCTCATAGATCTATCGATTTGTCTCGGGTTAACCAAAAGGTTAATTACATGAGTTTCAAACTTTAATTTGGATTAAGATTAAATTAATTTAATAATAAGTTTTATCTTTTCTCCCACCTTCAGAAAAATAAAGCATAGGCATTTCGGGACTATCGTCCGTTAGATTTTTCTGAAAGGTAACTATCTCGGTTTCATATCATATAGAAATTTATATAGAATCTTTGAAAAAGACTTCTTCCTCATAAAAAAAGACTTACTGTCTTTGGGATCTGATGCTACACCGCTGCTCAATAACTTAGGGGATCGGCTCTATTACATAAGTTGATTCCTAATTTTTATCTCATATCATGACATAAATAAGCAGTTCGTATTTATTGTATCGGCCCAAAACCTCGCTAATTGATCTTTACGGCGCTTCCCTCTATCAATTAGATCTTTATCCATAGAATAAAGTATCTAGGCATATATATTTCTTCATATTTCGACTTCTATGAAGTTTCTTTTTTTCTTACAGCTGATAAAAATCGTTTTTTGGACGATGCAATATGTAGAAAGCCTATATATTTTTTTTTTCTAGTATTTTATTTACTAGCGTATTTGCTCTTTCTTTTTTATTTCTATAGTGGAGATAGTCGCACGTAATGACAGATCACAGCCATATTATTAAAAGCTTGTGGTAAGAACGGGTTTCGTTCTAGTGCTCGAAAATAATATTCTAAAGCTTTTGTATGTTCTCCGTTACTTGTGTGGATAAGGCCTATGTTATAGAGTATATAACTTCGATCGTAGGGATCAATTTCTAGTCGCATAGCTTCATAATAATTCTGTAAGGCCTCCGCATAATTTCCTTCGGATTGAGCCGACATCCGTTACGGTCGTCATTCGATTCAAAGAATTCTCCGTTCCAAAACCGTACGTGAGATTTCCACCTCATACGGCTCCTCCTTTATGTGCATAATGAGAATAATCCATGGAATAAAAATGGAATAAAAAAAGGTCGAAATATTGTCATTATGAACTGAGCGGGGCTAATGTTTTTACAAGAAATCTCTAGCCAACCCTCTTGCAAAAGATCTTTTCTTAATATCAAGCGTGTTCGTACTAGATAAAAAAGTAAACTCCAACAATTTCTTTGTTCTCAACGCTCCTTAATTTCCAGGAATTAGTCACTTCAACAATCTTCGATGGTTATATGGGTATCCAAAGTACGAACAAGATGGATGCTTGTTGTCCCAACCATTTCTATTAGTTCCGATCCCGATAAAGAAAGGGAATCATTAATAACAAAGTTTTCGTGTTGTTGATTCCTAGGTGTAGTGCTTCTTCCTCTATGCCGCCTATTGGTACTGGTGTAGTAGGGTTGACCCACAATACGGACCCATAGGTGTAACCTTTCGCTCAATACTCGAATCAACAACCGAAGCATCTGAGGTTGCATTAATCGGGGATACACGACAGAAGGAATTGCTTTATTTAGAAACTTCACCTTCAACAAGCGTAGATTTCTTTTTTGTTTTCAATAGTCTTTTTTTTCTATTCTGAATAATATAATGTGTCTTTTTCCTAAGACTGAGAGCGGTAAAGTAAATAATAAATAAACTCAAAAATATATTTATATTAAAAAATAGATTCTATATATAATAACAATCAAATCGCACCATCTCTGTAATAAGTAAATGCCTCTTTTTCTCCTGAGGTTGTCGGAATTATTCGTAATAAGATATTGGCTACAATTGAAAAGGTCTTATCAATAAAATTTCCATTTATCTGCGATCTAGGCATAGGTAGCAATCCATTCTATAACTCTTTTCATTACCCCTCGTGAGAAAATAAAATGATCTCACAAACAAAGGAAGTGTACAGTACGAAATAACATAAAAGCAGACCCGTTCCATAAAAAAATTCTTCGAGCCGGGAGGCTAAAGAAAAGTGATAAAAAAAGTGATGAAAAGTTTTCTATTTTTATAGCCAGTTTTCTAGTTAGAATTGATATTGGTCCTTCGTACCTATCGAACAATCTAATATGAATAACTCGCTATTCGCTCGGGTTATCGGCCATAATAATTATGTAGGAGAGATGGCCGAGTGGTTCAAGGCGTAGCATTGGAACTGCTATGTAGACTTTTGTTTACCGAGGGTTCGAATCCCTCTCTTTCCGCACCTTCACATAATTCGCCAATGTAACTGACTACAATGTATCAAATCAAATTCAAATTAAGAACAGATTCTAAAGAATTAGACCTTCTTTAGTATAGATTCTCTATTCTCAATTCCTTTTTTATTTTAACTCAATTCCTTTTTC